CGGTTTGATCGGGGGATTTTTCTCTCATTAATATGTCGTAGAACGATAGGGATATTTTCATTCCTTTACATTTTTTGTTTTGCAGTATTTTATTTTCTGTAACGCAGAAATTAGGAATAGAGAATCTATATAAAGGAAAGGTCTAACTGTTGGAATAAAGGTATCCATTGTTATGTGGTTATGGGATTTGATACATTGCGATCAGTATAATATTGATAAATTAAGTGAAGGTACGGAAAGAGAGGGATTCGAACCCTCGGTAAACAAAAGCCTACATAGCAGTTCCAATGCTACGCCTTGAACCACTCGGCCATCTCTCCTACATAATGATTATGTCCCAGAAACTGAGTGAATCGCGAATCATTCGTATTAGATTGTTGAGTAAATATGGTATGTACAATCAATTCGAACTATAAAAAAAAAGAAAAATAGAAAATTTTGAATCAAATTCAAATAAAGAACTTTCCTTCGAAATTGGGGGATAAAGATATTTTTTTTGTATGCCAAACTCTTTGTTAAAGTTAAATAAAGATTAAAAACAATAACGATCGATAGATATTTGTGTTTGTAAAACAGGCCAGGCCCTTACGTTCTTTTTTGCTATTTATATTTTTTATATCGGTTTAAATCATTGGATTGGAACGTTTCAAATGCTCAGTCTATCTTTTTTTTTAATTCAGTCTGTTTTTATGTTATTTTGTACTGTAGAACTACTTTTTTGTGGGATCGTTTTCTCATGAGAGGTAATTAAAAGACATTAAAAAATGGATTGCTACCTATGCCTAGATCCCGGATAACTGGAAATTTTATTGATAAGACCTTTTCAATTGTAGCCAATATCTTATTACAAATAATTCCGACAACTTCAGGAGAAAAGGAGGCATTTACTTATTACAGAGATGGTGTGCTTTGATTTTTATTTATTTATTTATCGCTTCAAGTCTTAGGAGAAAGACACATTAGTCGGGATAGAAAGATTTGAAAGAACTCGACTCTACGCTTGTTGAAGGTGAAGTTTCTAAATAAAACAATTCCTTCTGTCGGGTATCCCCGATTAATGCAGCCTCAGATGCTTCAATTGCCAATTCTAGCATTGAACGAAAGGTTACACTAAGGTCTATGGGGTTGCGTATTGCAGGTTAACCCTACCCCACTAGTACCTATAGTCGGCATAGAGGAAGAAGCACTACGCCTAGGAATCAACAAGATGAAAACTTTGTTAGAAATTATCTCCTTTTTTCTTTTTGGGGATCGGAACTAAGAAGAATGGTTGGGACAACAAACATCCATCTCGTTCGTACTTTGGATACCCGTATAACCATCGAAGACTGTTGAAGTGACTAATTCCTAGAGATTAAGAAAGATTGAGGACAAAGAAATTGTTGGAGTTAACTTAATATTTTTATCTAGTATCAGCATGCTTGATGTTAAGAAAAGATCTTTTGCAGAAAGGTTGGCTAGAGATTTCTTGTAAAAACACTAGCCCCGCTCAGTTCATAATGAGAATATTTTACTCCTTATTTTATTCTATGTATTATTTTCATTATGCACATAAGGGAGGAGCCGTATGAGATGAAAATCTCACGTACGGTTCTGGAACGGAGATTCTTTGAATTGAATGACGACCGTAACGAATGTCTGCTCAATCCGAAGGAAATTATGCAGAAGCTTTACAGAATTATTACGAAGCTATGCGGTTAGAAATTGATCCCTATGATCGAAGTTATATACTCTATAATATAGGTCTTATTCACACAAGTAACGGAGAACACACAAAAGCTTTGGAATATTATTTTCGGGCACTAGAACGAAACCCTTTCTTACCACAAGCTTTAAATAATATGGCCGTGATCTGTCATTACGTGCGACTATCTCCACTATAGAAAGAAAAAAAAAAAGACCAAAATTTACTAGAAATTCACTATAAATAGGCTTTCTACATATGCATCGTCCAAAACAACGATTTTTATCAGCTGTAGCAAATAAAGTAACTTCATAGAAGTAAAAATATGAAAAAAAAATATGCCTAGATACTTGCTTCTATGGATAACAGATCTAATTGATAGAGGAAGCATCGTAAAGATCAATTAGCGCTATTTTTGGCCGATACAATAAGAACTGCTTACTTATCTCATAATATGAGATATGAGACATAAGTTAGGAATCAACTTATGTAACAGAGTCGATCCCCTAAAGTATTGAGCAGCGGTGTAGTATCAGATCCCAAAGATAGTAAGTCTTTCTTATGAGGGAAGGTCTTTTTCAAAGATTCTATATATAGATAAAACCGAGATAGTTACCTTTCAGAAAATTATAACGATAGTAGAATGCCTACACTTTATTCTTCTGAAGGTGGGAGAAAAGATAAAACGGATTGTTTTTATTAATCAAAATGAAAGTTTGAAACTCATCGAATTAACCTTTTTTGGTTAACTCGAGAAAAAAATGGGACACCAAAAGAATTGACTGCTGAGCCGTATGAGGTAGGAAACTCTCAAGT